GCTAGCGTAGCTTACTCAAAGCATAACACTGAAGATGTTAAGATGGGCCCTAGAAAGCTCCGCAAGCATAAAGGCTTGGTCCTGACTTTACTAACAGCTTTGTCCTAACCTACACATGCAAGTATCCGCACCCCGGTGAGAATGCCCCCACAGTCCCCCGCCCGGAGACAAGGAGCTGGTATCAGGCACACTATAACTGAAGCCCACGACACCTTGCTCAGCCGCACCTTCAAGGGTAATCAGCAGTGGTAAATATTAAGCCATAAGTGAAAACTTGACTTAATTAAGGCCAAGAGGGTCGGTAAAACTCGTGCCAGCCACCGCGGTTATACGAGAGACCCAAGTTGTTAAATCACGGCGTAAAGAGTGGTTAAAATGTATTAAAAAATAGAGCCGAACACTTACAAAGTTGTTATAAGCACACGAAATTAAGAAGCCCAATCACGAAAGTGGCTTTATATAATTTGAACCCACGTAAGCTAGGACACAAACTGGGATTAGATACCCCATTATGCCTAGCCGTCAACATCGACAGCACCTTACACCCGCTGTCCGCCCGGGAACTACGAGCAACAGCTTAAAACCCAAAGGACTTGGCGGTGCTTCAGATCCCCCTAGAGGAGCCTGTTCTGGAACCGATAATCCCCGTTCAACCTCACCCTTTCTTGTTTTTCCCGCCTATATACCGCCGTCGCAAGCTCACCCTGTGAAGGATAAACAGTGAGCCCAACCGGTACTGCCCAATACGTCAGGTCGAGGTGTAGCGTATGGAAGGGGAAGAAATGGGCTACATTCTCTAATACAGAGCATACGGAAGGCTACATTGAAACATGTACCTGAAGGAGGATTTAGTAGTAAGCAGGAAGTAGAGTGTCCCTCTGAAACTGGCTCTGGAGCGCGCACACACCGCCCGTCACTCTCCCCGAGCTATAGAACCCTATAACTAATAACCCATGACTGCAAAGGGGAGGCAAGTCGTAACATGGTAAGTGTACCGGAAGGTGTACTTGGACTAACCAAGGCATGGCTAAAAACAGGAAAGCGTCTCCCTTACACCGAGAAGATATCCGTGCAAACCGGGTTGCCCTGATGCTAAAAAGCTAGCCCCTCCCCCAAAAACAACAAACCACTATCAATACCCCCAAATACACCACCAGACTTAATAAACCAAACCATTTTCCCCTCCCAGTATAGGTGATAGAAAAGAGACACAAGGCGCAACAGAGAAAGTACCGCAAGGGAACGCTGAAAAAGTAATGAAACAACCCAGTAAAGCTTTAAAGAGCAGAGATTCCAACTCGTACCTTTTGCATCATGATTTAGCCAGTAAACCCCAAGCAAAGAGCACTTTAGTTTGACACCCCGAAACTACGTGAGCTACTCCAAGACAGCCTACACAATAGGGCGAACCCGTCTCTGTGGCAATAGAGTGGGAAGAGCTTCGAGTAGAGGTGACAAGCCTACCGAACCTAGTTATAGCTGGTTGCCTGAGAAATGGATAGAAGTTCAGCCTCCCGGCTTCTCCTCTCACCCCAAATACTTCAGACATCAAAGAAACCGAGAGCGTTAATCAAAGGAGGGACAGCCCCTTTGATACAAGACACAACTTTTACAGAAGGCTAAAGATCATATTCACATTTAAAGGTAAGCATGTTCTGGTTGGCTTAAAAGCAGCCCTCCCTACAGAAAGCGTTAAAGCTCGGGCATACTACCCGCCTCCTCCCTATATTGATAATTAAATCTTAAGCCCCTACTCCTATCAGGCCGCCCCATGCCAGCATGGGGACGACCATGCTAATATGAGTAATAAGAGAACATAAGACTCTCTCCTCGCACACGTGTAAGTCGGAACGGACCCCCCACCGAACTTTAACGGCCCCAAACAAAGAGGGAATTGGACATACAAACTAAGCAACCAGAAAAACATCCAGTAACCAACCGTTAACCCAACACCGGTGTGCCCTTTTTCAAAGGAAAGACTAAAAGAAAGAGAAGGAACTCGGCAAATAAAGCCTCGCCTGTTTACCAAAAACATCGCCTCTTGCAAAATTAACAAATAAGAGGTCCCGCCTGCCCTGTGACTCTATGTTTAACGGCCGCGGTATACTGACCGTGCGAAGGTAGCGCAATCACTTGTCTTTTAAATGGAGACCTGTATGAATGGCATAACGAGGGCTTAACTGTCTCCTCTTTCAAGTCAATGAAATTGATCTCCCCGTGCAGAAGCGGGGATAAAACCATAAGACGAGAAGACCCTATGGAGCTTTAGACACCAAGGCGGCCCACAGTTAATAACACCAAAACAAAGGACCAAACAACACAACACTCCGCCCTAATGTCTTTGGTTGGGGCGACCGCGGGGTAGTACAAAACTCCCGCGTGGAACGAGAGGACTTCCCTCTTACAGCTAAGAGCTACCGCTCTAAGAAACAGAATTTCTGACCTATTAGATCCGGCTTACGCCGATCAACGGAACGAGTTACCCTAGGGATAACAGCGCAATCCCCTTTTAGAGCCCATATCGACAAGGGGGTTTACGACCTCGATGTTGGATCAGGACATCCTAATGGTGCAGCCGCTATTAAGGGTTCGTTTGTTCAACGATTAAAGTCCTACGTGATCTGAGTTCAGACCGGAGCAATCCAGGTCAGCTTCTATCTATGACATGAACTTTTCTAGTACGAAAGGACCGAAAAGCGGGAGCCCCTATTCCAAACACGCCCCCCCCCCACCTAATGAAATCAACTAAAACAGGTAAAAGGGCATACCCCCTCCGCCCAAGAAAAAGGCATATTAAGGTGGCAGAGCCCGGTTACTGCAAAAGACCTAAGCCCTTTCTACAGAGGTTCAAGTCCTCTCCTTAATAATGATATCAATACTCATCACCCATATTATTAATCCTCTTATCTTTATTGTACCCGTCCTACTAGCGGTCGCTTTTCTAACACTCGTAGAACGAAAAGTGCTTGGCTATATGCAACTACGCAAAGGCCCGAATGTAGTAGGCCCCTACGGCTTACTACAACCAATCGCCGATGGAGTAAAATTATTTATTAAAGAGCCCGTAAAACCATCCACCTCTTCTCCCATCCTATTCCTCCTGGCCCCCATACTCGCGCTTACTCTTGCCCTCACCCTACGAGCCCCCATACCTCTTCCATACCCAGTCATTGACTTAAACCTAGGAATTCTTTTTGTCCTAGCCCTCTCCAGCCTGGCAGTTTACTCAATCCTAGGGTCAGGATGAGCATCCAACTCAAAATACGCCCTTATCGGAGCACTACGAGCCGTAGCCCAGACCATCTCATATGAAGTCAGCCTAGGACTAATCCTTCTAAACACCATTATCTTCGCAGGAGGCTTCACACTACAAATCTTTAACGTCGCGCAAGAAAGCGTCTGATTAATTCTGCCCGCCTGACCTCTCGCCGCAATATGGTATATTTCAACACTAGCAGAAACCAACCGTGCCCCATTTGACCTCACAGAAGGAGAGTCAGAACTAGTTTCCGGCTTCAACGTAGAATATGCAGGAGGGCCATTCGCCCTCTTTTTCTTAGCTGAATACGCCAACATCTTACTCATAAATACACTTTCCGCCATCCTTTTCCTAGGGGCATTCCACCTCCCAACACTACCAACACTAACTGCAATCAACCTAATAACTAAAGCAGCTCTACTATCAGTAGTTTTCTTATGAGTCCGAGCCTCCTACCCCCGATTCCGATATGACCAGCTCATGCACCTCATCTGAAAAAACTTCCTCCCCCTAACACTGGCCCTAGTCATCTGACACCTAGCACTCCCAATTGCTCTTGCAGGCCTCCCCCCTGTACTATAGCCCAGGATCTGTGCCTGAACAAAAGGGCCACTTTGATAGAGTGTATCATGAGGGTTAAAGCCCCTCCAGCTCCTTAGAAAGAAGGGATTTGAACCCAACCCGGAGAGATCAAAACTCTCAGTGCCTCCACTACACCACTTCCTAGTAAAGTCAGCTAATTCAAGCTTTTGGGCCCATACCCCAAACATGTTGGTTAAAATCCTTCCTATGCTAATGAATCCATATGTCTCTGCCGTCCTCCTCTCTGGACTTGGCCTAGGTACCACTCTCACCTTCGCAAGCTCCCACTGACTCCTCGCTTGAATAGGCCTAGAAATCAACACCCTGGCCATCATTCCTCTTATAGCCCAACACTCCCACCCACGAGCAGTCGAAGCAGCCACCAAATATTTCCTCGCCCAAGCCACAGCAGCTGCTATACTCCTTTTTGCGAGCACTACCAATGCCTGACTGACAGGACAATGAGAGATTCAACAAATATCACACCCCCTTCCCATTACAATAATTTCAGCCGCCCTCGCACTAAAAATTGGACTCGCCCCCTTCCACTCTTGAATGCCCGACGTCCTTCAAGGCCTAGACCTCACCACAGGCCTTATCATGACAACCTGACAAAAACTAGCCCCCTTTGCTCTCCTCCTCCAAATACAGCCCGTCAACTCCACCACACTACTAATTCTAGGACTAACCTCAACCTTAATTGGCGGCTGAGGAGGACTAAACCAAACACAGCTACGAAAAATCCTCGCTTACTCCTCAATCGCACACCTCGGATGAATAGCCCTAATTCTACAATTTATACCCTCCCTCACACTCCTAGCCCTACTCACGTACTTCATTATGACATCCTCCACATTCCTTGCATTCAAGTTAACCAACTCTGCTACTATCAACGCAATCGCCTCCTCCTCCACAAAAACACCGGCCCTCACAGCACTTATGCCCCTTGTCCTCCTCTCATTAGGAGGCCTCCCCCCACTAACCGGATTTATACCTAAATGACTCATCCTTCACGAACTAACCAAACAAGACCTCGTCCCTATTGCCACCTTTGCTGCCCTTACTGCTCTCCTCAGTCTTTACTTCTATCTTCGCCTTTCCTACGCAATAACCCTCACTATGTCCCCAAACAACTTAACAGGCGCCTCTTTCTGACGGCTGCAGACCCCCCAACCCACACTACCCTTGGCTGTAACCACCATATCCACCATCATGTTACTGCCTCTAACCCCAACCGCAGTTGCTTTATTGAGCCCCTAAGAGACTTAGGTTAATGACTTAGACCAAGGGCCTTCAAAGCCCTAAGTGGGGGTGAGAGCCCCTCAGTCTCTGTAAGACTTGCAGGCCATTACCTCACATCTCCTGTATGCAAAACAGACACTTTAATTAAGCTAAAGCCTTTCTAGACAGGTGGGCCTCGATCCCACAAACTCTTAGTTAACAGCTAAGCACTCAAACCAGCGAGCATCCGCCTACCTTTCCCCCGCCTATAACTTATAGGCGGAGGCGGGGGAAAGCCCCGGCAGACGTCAATCTGCTTCTTAAGATTTGCAATCTAATATGTTATACACCACAAGGCTTGATAGGAAGAGGACTTGAACCTCTGTCTATGGGGCTACAACCCACCGCTTAAAACTCAGCCATCCTACCTGTGGCAACCACACGTTGATTCTTTTCCACTAACCACAAAGACATTGGCACCCTTTATTTAGTATTTGGTGCTTGAGCCGGTATAGTAGGCACAGCCTTAAGCTTGCTCATTCGAGCAGAACTTAGCCAACCAGGCGCCCTCCTCGGGGATGACCAGATTTATAATGTTATTGTTACAGCACATGCCTTCGTAATAATTTTCTTTATAGTAATACCAATTATGATTGGTGGATTCGGCAACTGACTAATCCCCCTTATAATTGGTGCCCCCGACATAGCCTTTCCTCGTATAAATAATATGAGCTTTTGACTTCTACCCCCCTCATTCCTACTCCTTCTCGCCTCCTCCGGCGTAGAGGCAGGAGCAGGGACCGGCTGAACAGTATATCCCCCTTTAGCTGGTAACCTAGCCCACGCAGGACCTTCCGTTGATTTAACAATCTTCTCCCTTCATCTGGCAGGGGTGTCTTCAATCCCCGGAGCCATTAACTTTATCACTACCATTATCAATATGAAACCTCCCGCCACAACACAATATCAAACCCCCTTATTTGTCTGATCTGTACTAATTACCGCTGTTCTCCTCCTTCTATCCCTCCCAGTCCTTGCCGCCGGCATCACAATGCTTCTCACAGACCGAAACCTAAATACTACCTTCTTTGACCCTGCAGGGGGAGGAGATCCAATTCTTTACCAACATCTCTTCTGATTCTTCGGCCACCCGGAAGTCTATATTTTAATTCTCCCAGGGTTTGGAATGATCTCACACATTGTTGCCTACTATTCCGGCAAAAAGGAACCTTTCGACTACATGGGCATAGTCTGGGCTATGATAGCAATTGGCCTTCTAGGGTTTATTGTTTGAGCCCACCACATATTTACAGTAGGTATAGATGTTGATACACGTGCATACTTTACATCCGCTACTATGATTATTGCAATCCCAACAGGAGTAAAAGTATTTAGCTGACTGGCAACCCTGCATGGAGGGGCGCTTAAATGAGAAACTCCTTTACTATGGGCCCTAGGTTTTATTTTCCTCTTTACAGTGGGGGGCCTAACCGGAATCGTGCTAGCCAACTCATCCTTAGATATTGTACTTCACGATACATACTATGTAGTAGCCCACTTCCACTACGTCTTATCCATGGGAGCTGTATTTGCCACCGTAGCTGGCTTTATGCACTGATTCCCCCTATTCTCCGGATATACTCTTCACCCTACTTGAACAAAAATCCACTTCACAGTTATGTTTTTAGGAGTAAACTTAACATTCTTCCCCCAACACTTCCTTGGTTTAGCAGGAATGCCCCGTCGATACTCAGACTACCCAGATGCTTATACCCTGTGAAACACAGTTTCCTCTCTAGGCTCTTTAATCTCTTTAACAGCAGTCATTTTATTCCTATTCATTATTTGAGAGGCATTCGCCGCTAAACGAGAAGTTAAAGCAGTAGAATTAACCACAACAAATGTAGAGTGACTGCACGGCTGCCCTCCTCCCTACCACACATTTGAGGAGCCCGCATTCGTTCAAGTCCGGTCTAAAACTCGCCGAGAAAGGGAGGAATTGAACCCCCGTAGGCTAGTTTCAAGCCAGCCACATAACCGCTCTGCCACTTTCTTAATAAGATACTAGTAGAAAAAATACAACACCCCCTTGTCAAGGCGGAGCTGTGGGTTAAAACCCCGCGTATCTTATACAACTAATGGCACATCCATCACAATTAGGTTTCCAAGATGCAGCTTCCCCTATTATAGAAGAACTACTTCACTTCCACGACCACGCCCTAATAATTGTGCTTTTAATTAGCACATTAGTTCTTTACATTATTATCGCCATAGTATCCACTAAGCTAGTTAACCTGTATATTCTAGACTCCCAAGAGATCGAAGTAATTTGAACCGTTCTCCCCGCAGTCATCCTTATCTTAATCGCCCTCCCCTCCCTTCGCATCCTCTACCTTATAGACGAAATTAACGACCCTCACCTAACAGTAAAAGCAATTGGCCACCAATGATACTGAAGCTATGAATATACTGATTACCAAGACCTTGGATTTGACTCCTACATAATCCCAACACAAGACCTAACCCCTGGTCAATTCCGCCTCTTGGACACAGACCATCGAATGGTGGTCCCCGTCGAATCCCCCATCCGCGTACTAGTTACTGCTGAAGACGTATTACACTCCTGAGCAGTCCCAGCCCTCGGCGTAAAAATAGACGCCGTACCTGGCCGCCTAAACCAAACAGCCTTTATTGCCTCCCGCCCAGGAGTTTTCTACGGGCAGTGCTCTGAAATCTGCGGTGCAAATCACAGTTTTATACCAATCGTAGTCGAAGCCGTACCTTTACAACACTTTGAAAGCTGATCCTCTATACTACTTGAAGACGCCTCGTCAAGAAGCTAAATATGGGGATAGCGTTAGCCTTTTAAGCTAAAGAATGGTGCCTCCCGACCACCCTTGATGACATGCCACAACTTAACCCCCTATGCTGATTTAATATATTAGCCTTCTCTTGAGTAGCTTTCACAACCATCATTCCCACAAAAATTAAAAATGTATCTTTCCCAAACTTCCCTGAACTTAAAGAGACAGACAAACCTAAGACTAAGTCCTGAACCTGACCATGGCTCTAAGCTTTTTTGATCAATTTGCAAGTCCAACATACCTAGGGATCCCCCTAGTAGCAATTGCCCTCAGCCTGCCCTGAGTTTTATACCCTACGCCCTGCGAACGATGACAAAACAACCGACTACTAACGGTACAAAACTGGTCTATCGCCCGATTTACCCAACAACTACTTCTGCCCTTAAATGTGGGGGCACACAAATGAGCCCTCCTCCTCACCTCACTAATAGTTCTTCTTTTAACCCTCAACTTACTAGGCCTTCTTCCATATACATTTACTCCCACCACGCAACTATCCCTTAACCTCGGCTTTGCTGTTCCCCTCTGACTGGCCACAGTCATTATCGGAATATGAAATAAACCCACCGATGCACTAGGACACCTCCTCCCAGAAGGAACCCCCGTGCCTCTGATTCCAGTCCTAATTATTATCGAAACAATTAGCTTATTTATTCGACCCCTCGCCCTAGGAGTACGACTCACTGCCAACCTCACAGCCGGCCACCTCCTAATTCAACTGATTTCGACTGCTGTCTTTGTTTTAGTACCTCTAATGCCCCTAGTGGCAGTCCTCACAGCAACACTACTATTTCTACTGACACTACTAGAAGTTGCCGTGGCGATAATTCAAGCTTATGTATTCGTCCTTCTCCTCAGCCTGTACCTCCAAGAAAACGTTTAATGGCCCATCAAGCACACGCATACCACATAGTTGACCCCAGCCCCTGACCTTTAACAGGTGCAGTTGCCGCCCTACTAATAACATCCGGTCTTGCAATTTGATTCCACTTCCACTCAATAAACCTAATTATACTTGGCACAGTCCTCCTACTACTGACGATGTACCAATGATGACGAGACATCGTTCGAGAAGGCACATATCAAGGACACCACACACCCCCTGTCCAAAAAGGACTCCGATACGGGATAATTCTCTTCATCACATCAGAAGTTTTCTTCTTTCTAGGATTTTTCTGAGCCTTTTATCACTCAAGCCTTGCCCCCACCCCTGAACTAGGAGGCTGCTGACCCCCTACTGGGATTACTACCCTAGACCCTTTCGAAGTTCCCCTACTAAACACAGCAGTTCTACTCGCCTCAGGAGTCACAGTCACCTGGGCCCACCACAGCATTATAGAAGGCCTCCGAGCCCAAACGACCCAATCCCTTTTACTCACAATCCTACTTGGTTTTTACTTCACCTTCCTCCAAGGCTTGGAATATTACGAAGCCCCTTTTACAATCGCCGACGGAGTCTATGGATCCACATTCTTTGTTGCCACTGGCTTCCACGGACTACATGTCATTATTGGCTCTACTTTCTTAGCTGTGTGTTTTGTACGCCACCTAAAATACCACTTTACTACCGGCCACCATTTCGGATTTGAAGCCGCCGCCTGATACTGACACTTCGTAGATGTTGTATGACTATTCCTTTACATCTCCATTTATTGATGAGGATCTTAATCTTTTTAGTATTAAACTAGTACAAGTGACTTCCAATCACCCAGTCTTGGTTAAAGTCCAAGGAAAGATAATGAACCTAGTCACGACAATTATCACAATCGCCCTCTTACTTTCCATCGCCCTCCTTCTCATCTCATTTTGACTCCCCCAAATAAATCCAGACCATGAAAAACTTTCTCCATATGAATGTGGATTCGACCCCCTTGGCTCAGCCCGCATGCCCTTCTCCCTCCGCTTCTTCCTAGTCGCAATCCTCTTCCTTCTTTTCGACCTCGAAATTGCCCTTCTCCTCCCCCTTCCCTGAGGCGACCAACTATCCTCCCCCCTACTTACCCTCTTTTGAGCCTCCGCCGTCCTAATTATCCTCACCCTCGGACTAATCTATGAATGACTTCAAGGAGGCCTAGAGTGAGCCGAATGGGCGATTAGCTTAAGAAAAGCATTTAATTTCGGCTCAAAAACTTGTGGTTAAACCCCACAATTGCCCTATGACCCCTGTCCACTTCGCCTTTTCATCAGCCTTTACCCTAGGCCTGATAGGTCTGGTATTTCATCGAACCCATCTCCTCTCAGCCCTCTTATGCTTGGAAGGTATAATACTCTCCTTATTCATCGCCCTCTCCGTATGAACCCTACAACTAAGCGCTACCAACTTTGCAATCTCCCCGATACTCTTGCTGGCATTTTCAGCCTGCGAAGCAAGCGCAGGCCTTGCCCTCCTGGTTGCCACCGCCCGCACACATGGCTCCGACCGCCTACAAACCTTTAACCTCCTACAATGCTAGTAATCCTTATCCCCACCTTAATGCTAATTCCAACCGCCTGACTTATTCGCCCCAACTGACTATGACCCGTTACCTTGGCCTACAGCCTAATAATCGCACTAACAAGCTTCTTCTGGTTCAAAAACCTAACAGAGACCGGAATATCTTATCTAACCCCCTATACGGCAACAGACGCCATCTCCGCCCCCCTGCTAGTCCTCACCACTTGACTGTTGCCCCTCATAATCCTAGCCAGCCAAGCCCATCTGCACCACGAGCCCCTAAGTCGACAACGAATATACGTCTCCCTCTTAGCATCCTTACAGTTCTTCCTAATCCTAGCCTTCAGCGCCACCGAAATTATTATATTTTACATCATATTTGAAGCCACCCTAATTCCCACCCTATTCCTAATCACCCGATGAGGCAACCAAACAGAGCGCCTTAACGCTGGCACCTACTTCCTATTCTACACGTTAGCAGGGTCCTTACCCCTTCTTGTCGCTCTGCTCCTACTTCAAAATACCACAGGAACCCTGTCCCTATTAACATTACAATACTCAGAACTCGCAATATCTGGCTCCTATTCATCCAAATTCTGGTGAGTGGCACTCATACTAGCATTCCTTGTAAAAATACCGCTGTATGGGGCACACCTTTGACTCCCTAAAGCCCACGTTGAGGCCCCCGTTGCAGGCTCAATAATCCTTGCCGCAGTCCTCCTAAAATTAGGCGGGTACGGCATAATTCGAGTACTCATGATACTAGAACCCGTGACTAAACAACTATGCTACCCCTTTATTATTCTTGCCCTCTGAGGTGTAATCATAACAGGCTCAACATGCCTACGTCAAACAGACCTAAAATCCCTAATCGCCTACTCATCTGTAAGCCACATAGGCTTAGTAATTGCTGGTATCTTAACACAGTCACCCTGAGGTATCACCGGATCCCTCATCCTCATAATCTCCCACGGCCTAACATCCTCCGCCTTATTCTGCCTCGCAAACACCAACTATGAACGCACACACAGCCGAACAATACTCCTAGCACGAGGCCTACAAGCGGCCCTCCCATTGATAGCAATATGATGATTCCTTGCCTCTCTCGCTAACTTGGCCCTTCCCCCCTTACCCAACCTCATAGGAGAACTAATAATTATCACCGCTATATTTAACTGATCTTGATGAACCATTGCCCTAACAGGAGCAGGCACACTAATCACAGCGGGTTACTCCCTCTATATATTCCTCATAACCCAACGAGGCCCACTCCCACCCCACATTAAAAACATCACTCCCTCCCACTCTCGAGAACACCTATTAATGGCCCTACACCTCCTCCCCCTAATCCTCTTAGTCCTTAAGCCCGAGCTAATCTGAGGATGGACCTCCTAAGTAGATATAGTTTAAATAAAAATATTAGATTGTGATTCTAAAGACAGGGGTTAAAGCCCCCTTGTCCACCGAGAGAGGCTTGCTGCAACGAAGACTGCTAATCTCCGCTACCTTGGTTAAATTCCAAGGCTCACTCGACATTACTTGCTTCTAAAGGATAACAGCTCATCCGTTGGTCTTAGGAACCAAAAACTCTTGGTGCAAATCCAAGTAGCAGCTATGCACTCCACCTCTCTTATGATAACCTCCAGCCTAGTTCTTATTTTCATATTATTGGCCTACCCAATCGCTACAACCCTGACCCCTGCACCTAAAAATCCTGACTGAGCCCTCACACATGTCAAAACAGCAGTTAAAACAGCATTCTTCGTCAGCCTCCTCCCCCTCTTCCTTTTCCTCAATGAAGGCGCAGAAACAATTATCACTAACTGAAACTGGGCAAACACCCAAACCTTTGATATCAATATTAGCCTTAAGTTTGATCACTACTCAATTATCTTCACTCCTGTCGCCCTCTACGTCACTTGGTCCATTTTAGAGTTCGCATCTTGATACATGCACTCAGACCCTTACATAAACCGCTTTTTCAAATACCTTCTCACCTTCCTTATCGCTATAATTATTCTAGTTACAGCTAACAACATATTCCAATTCTTCATCGGCTGAGAGGGAGTTGGTATTATATCATTTCTTCTAATTGGTTGATGGTATGGCCGAACAGACGCAAACACCGCCGCCCTGCAAGCAGTCCTTTACAACCGAGTAGGGGACATCGGACTAATCTTTGCCATAGCATGAATGGCTACCAACCTTAACTCCTGAGAAATACAACAGATATTCGTTACTGCCAAAAACCTAGACCTTACCTTCCCCCTCTTAGGGCTAATCCTCGCCGCCACTGGTAAGTCAGCTCAATTTGGACTTCACCCATGACTTCCCTCTGCCATAGAAGGGCCTACGCCGGTCTCTGCCCTGCTACACTCCAGCACAATAGTTGTTGCAGGCATTTTCCTCCTAATCCGAGTCAGCCCACTAATAGAAAATAATCAAACTGCACTAACCACCTGCCTCTGCCTAGGTGCTTTAACTACACTATTCACAGCCACCTGCGCCCTCACACAAAATGACATCAAAAAAATCGTCGCCTTCTCCACATCCAGCCAATTAGGCCTAATAATAGTAACCATCGGCCTAAACCAACCCCACCTTGCCTTCCTCCATATCTGTACCCACGCATTCTTTAAGGCAATACTGTTTCTCTGTTCAGGAGCAATCATCCACAGCCTCAATGACGAGCAAGATATCCGTAAAATAGGAGGAATACACCACCTTGCCCCCTTTACATCCTCCTGTATAACCCTTGGCAGCCTGGCCCTGACCGGCACTCCTTTCCTAGCAGGATTTTTCTCCAAAGATGCCATTATTGAAGCTCTAAACAACTCCTACCTTAACGCCTGAGCCCTTGCCCTTACCTTACTCGCCACTTCATTCACAGCCGTATATAGCCTCCGCCTTGTATTTTTCGTTGTCATAGGACATCCTCGATTTAATCCCCTATCGCCAATTAACGAAAATACACCCTCCGTCATCAACCCCCTAAAACGACTAGCCTGAGGAAGCATCATTGCAGGCCTCTTAATTACCTCAAACATTACTCCTCTAAAAACACCCATCATATCAATACCCCCCCTTCTAAAATTAGCCGCTCTCTTTGTCACCATCCTAGGACTGGCCCTGGCCCTAGAACTTGCATCCTTAACAAGCAAACAATACAACCCAACCCCCAACCTGTTGACACACCACTTCTCTAATATACTAGGGTTCTTCCCCACCATCATCCACCGCCTCACCCTTAAACTTAATCTCTCCCTCGGACAGATAATTGCTAGCCAAATAATGGATCAGACCTGATTAGAAAAATCCGGCCCCAAAGCCGTAGCCTCCCTCAATACCCCACTAATTACCACAGCAAGTAACATTCAACAAGGAATGATCAAAACCTACCTCACCCTATTTCTTCTAACCTTAGCCATTGCCTTACTTGTGGTCATCTTTTAAACTGCCCGAAGCGACCCTCGCCCAAGCCCTCGCGTCAACTCCAATACTACAAACAAAGTAAGAAGAAGTGCCCAGGCGCTAATAATCAATATGCCCCCTCCCCCCGAATACATTATTGCAACCCCTCCAACATCACCACGAAATATATAAAAGTCACTGCCTTCCTCAGATGAAAGTCAAGAAGCCTCATGTCACTGCCCAAACGCATAATATGCACCCCAAAAAACCCCCCCTACATACCCCACCCCGCTAACCATAACCCGACCGCTACCTCAACCCTCAGGAAATGGCTCAGCAGCAAGCGCTGCCGTATAAGCAAACACAACCAACATACCCCCTAAATAAATTAAAAACAGAACTAAAGATAAAAAAGAACCCCCATGACATACTAAAACTCCACAACCCAAGCCCGCTACTCCTACCAAGCCCAAAGCGGCAAAGTAAGGAGAAGGATTACAAGCAACTGCAACCAAACCCAAAACCAACCCAAATAAAAGCATTGACATAGTTAAAGTCATAATTTCTGCCAGGATTTTAACCAGGACCAATGACTTGAAAAACCACCGTTGTTATTCAACTACAAAAACCTAATGGCAAGCCTCCGAAAAACCCACCCACTCCTAAAAATTGCTAACGACGCATTAATTGACCTCCCAACTCCCTCAAACATCTCAGTTTGATGAAACTTTGGATCCCTTCTAGGTCTCTGCTTAATTTCCCAAATCGCCACAGGACTTTTCCTCGCTATGCACTATACATCAGACATCGCAACAGCCTTTTCATCTGTTACCCACATCTGCCGAGACGTAAACTACGGGTGACTAATTCGAAACCTCCATGCTAACGGCGCCTCCTTCTTCTTTATATGCATTTATGCACACATCGGACGAGGACTATACTACGGCTCATACCTTTATAAAGAGACATGAAACATTGGAGTTATCCTCTTGCTCCTAGTTATAATAACCGCTTTCGTAGGCTATGTCCTGCCCTGAGGACAAATATCATTTTGAGGCGCCACAGTCATTACTAATCTTCTTTCCGCAGTCCCTTATGTGGGCAACATGCTAGTTCAATGAATCTGAGGAGGATTCTCAGTAGATAACGCCACCCTAACTCGATTTTTCGCCTTCCACTTCTTATTCCCATTTGTTATTCTAGCCGCAACCCTTGTTCACCTGCTTTTCTTACACGAAACAGGGTCTAACAACCCACTCGGCTTAAACTCAAACGTTGACAAAATCTCATTCCACCCATACTTTTCATATAAAGACTTATTAGGCTTCATGGTCCTCCTTACCGCACTCACCTCACTATCACTCTTTTCCCCAAACTTACTAGGCGACCCCGACAACTTTACCCCCGCTAACCCCCTAGTCACACCTCCCCATATCAAGCCCGAATGGTACTTCTTATTCGCGTACGCTATTTTACGCTCAATTCCAAATAAACTAGGGGGCGTTCTCGCACTCCTAGCATCCATTCTCGTCCTCATACTAGTTCCCTTCCTCCACACATCAAAACAACGAAGCCTCACCTTTCGACCCTTCTCCCAGCTCTTATTCTGAACTCTTATTGCAAACGTCCTAATCCTCACTTGAATTGGAGGAATACCCGTAGAAGACCCTTACATCATTATCGGCCAAATTGCATCCTTCACCTACTTCTTCCTATTCCTAGTCCTAATACCACTAACAGGATGGGTAGAAAACAAGATCATAGGATGAACTTGCATTAGTAGCTCAGTATCAGAGCGCCGGTCTTGTAAACCGGAGTGCAGGGGTTAAACTCCCCTCTACTGCTCAGAAAGAAGGGAGTTTAACCCTCACCACTGGCCCCCAAAACCAACATTCTCGTTGAAACTACTTTCTGGTGTATAGTAATGTACATATTCATGTTTATTACATATATGTAATTACACCATACACTTATATCAATATAAACACAATAGGTATCAGCACATAGTATGGTATATCACCATTAAATATCAAGTCAACTTCCAGGAAAGCATTAAACTAAAACTTTACAAAAAGCAAAACTTCAGAAAGTAATATAACTGCATGTAGGAATGTAAGGAACTCATTGATTAAACTGTATATATCATAGGTGAATATACACCAAGTCTCAACATCCCTGAATATTCTGAAGCATTCGATGTAGTAAGAACCGACCATCAGTTGATTACTTAATGCATACTCTTATTGAGGGTGAGGGACAAGAATTGTGGGGGTCGCACTCAGTGAACTATTCCTGGCATCTGGTTCCTATTTCAGGGCCATGGATTTATATTATTCCTCACACTTTCATCGACGCTGACATAAGTTAATGGTGGCGAACACAACCGGGAGCACCCCCCATGCCGGGCGTTCTTTCACAGAGGGTGGGGGGTTCCTTTTTTTTTCTCCTTTTCACTTGGCATCTCACAGTGTATGCGAGAAGTTCTTTCAAGGTCGAACACTCATTTATTGGCAGAAGCAATATGTAATTCATGATGCATAGACTACACACGAGAGTTGCATATTAGGATCTCACGAGCATATATTAACGTAAAACTCAACCCACAAAATATCTAAGTGCCCCCGGGGTTTCCTTCACGAAAAACCCCCCTACCCCCCTAAGCCCCAGACATGTCTAACACTCCTGAAAACCCCCCCGGAAACAGGTAAACCTCTAATGGTGTATCTAGCGCCCAAAATGCATCTATTTACATTATTAAAAATTTTTTTAT